TGTCTTTTTGAGCAAGAGCTAAAGTAGCTCCGAAAAAAACTGTTATTATCCCTATCAAAGAAATAAAATTCATTATGTGGGGTATGACTATGAAAAGAGGCATAAGTCGAGCTACAAGAAAAATTCCCGCAGCTACCATCGTAGCAGCATGTATAAGGGCCGAAATAGGAGTCGGCCCTTCCATTGCATCAGGTAACCATACATGAAGGGGAAATTGTGCAGATTTAGCAATCGCACCGGCAAATAATAGACCAGCGCACAAAGTAACAAACACAAAATTGACTTCATTATTAGAAATCAAGTTATTAAATATTTGGAATAACTCACGAAATTCGAAACTCCCCGTTATCCAATAAAACCCTAAAATGCCTAATAATAAACCAAAATCACCAACACGATTAGTTACAAATGCTTTTTGACAAGCCTTTGCCGCAACAGGTCGTGTGAACCAAAATCCTATTAATAGATACGAACACATTCCAACCAATTCCCAAAAAATATAAATTTGTATCAAATTTGAACTAGTAACTAATCCCAACATGGAAGTACTAAAAAAACTCATATAAGCAAAAAATCTCAAGTATCCGTGATCATGAGACATATAATTATCACTATAAATAAGAACCATAATTCCAACAGTAGTGATTAATATTGACATAATAGAAGTAAGTGGATCGATCAAGTATCCGAATTCTAAAGAAAAATCATTATTGATAATCCAAGACCATACATATTGATAGACAGAACTGCTATTTATTTGCTGAATAGACAGATTGATAGAAAAAATCATGACTATACTTAACAATAAAACACTCTGAAAAGCCCACATACGACGAAGACTTTTTGTTGCCGTCGGGAAAAGAAGAAGTCCTAGCCCTATTAACATAGGAACTGGAAGTGGAAGAAAAGGTATTATCCACGCATATTGATATGTCTGTTCCATAAAAAAATTTTTTATTCTTAATTAATTGTTTCCGATTCATCGGATCTTGTCTATTTCGAAAAAAGTCAATAAAAAATCAAGATATGCACTAACTTATTGAATCATTTTATATTAGTATTTATTCTGAGTTTTTTTTTAATCGTTCAAATATTCAAAAAAAGAAGTGATAATTACAAGAAGTTATAATTGGTCAACTGATATGACCAAGTGACATATAAAAACGAATACTTATAATAGTAAAATCAAAATAGAGCAAGGATCAAAATTTAAGCTAAAAAGAGTACTTTATCCTGATATGAATTATAGGATTAACTAAGGGCATCGGTCTAATGAAATAAAAACTCTTGGTTTTAGTTAGTTTATTCCAACTCATTAACTAATTCATTATGGGATTGATTTTTTTTCCATTTCAATCAAAACAATTTATTAGTAAAGTTATTAGTAAAGTTTAGAAGATTATAGATCTAAAATGAACTTTTTTGATCGATAAAGAATAAAAAATGACTGAGATATTTTTTATGAAACCACGTATCCTTTAACAGATTTATTAATAGTCTCGTTCAAATTTTCAAATTGAAGGTGTATTGTTTTCTCAAGTTTGACTAAAAAAAGACTCAATTTTTTAGTCAAAAGTTTATAATCCTTTGATGAATTTTATTCTATGTAAATAAAGTATAGAATGAGTAAAATAAAATAAGGGTCTTTTAGGTTCTTTATTGATTTTATTAAGTTTGATTTAGTAGATTATAAAGAGATAACTTTGAGAGATAAACAACGAGAACTAAAAGTTCCAAACCAAAATGTTTGGTTTTACTAATAGTGTATGGAATCAAATTTTTGTTATTTTGAGTCATTTTTTATAAAAATTTCACCGATTCTTTGACATATCTAAATCTAAATTTCTTTTTTATGAAGAGAATCTTATTTAGACAAAAAATAGATATAGATAATGAATAAGAAAAAAGAATTCGTTTTGAACAATAGATGTCTTTCACATCCAACTATAACAACAAGAAACTTTTAAATGGCAGTTCCAAAAAAACGTACTTCGATATCAAAAAAGCGTATTCGTAAAAATATTTGGAAAAGGAAAGGATATGGGGCGTCGTTAAAAGCTTTGTCATTAGGGAAATCTCTTTCTACCGGTAATTCAAAAAGTTTTTTTGTACGACAAACAAATAAGTCCTAAAATATCGGAATAATCAGAATGGATTTTACTAAAAATAAAAAAAAAGTATCAGTAATTTGTTAATATCAAAGTTAATATAAAATGAACAATTGGCAGTCCCTATTCTAATCAAAATGAAATAGACCCTTCATTTTAGAAAAGAATTCTTCTGTTTTCGGAAAAAAAAGAATCAATAAAAAAATACAAAATTTTTTATTGATTTTTAGTATATTTTCACTCAAATTTTGGTGGTGGGGAGTCTTCTTTTCCCCATCGACCATTACAATTACAATAATGAAAAATTTTTCTGTTTTTCGGGAAGGCCAGATATAATATTTTTAGTTCAAATTAATGACGTGTTGAAACTAATTCATTCCATGTTAAAAATT